AGGAATTCCCGGTATCTCGTAGAAAAAGAGTATAAATGAAAGGCTTTTTAGAATTTCATTTTTTATCATAGTTATAGATAATCATAATTACTAAAAATAATTTGGTTCTTTTTACAAACTTGATGTCGATTAATCCGCGAGTCTAGAAATTCATTTCGGACAATTGAACCTTCTCGAACTGTTTCTTTTTAAGAACCAAAAATACTTGTGCCAAAATAACAGATGCGAAGAAGAACAAAAGGCCTTGTACACGTAATGGATCTTGAAGTACTATTTCTGCATCTCCCTGACCAAATCCGCCCACATTAGGATTACTTGTCAATGGTTGATCCAATTTGATAGATTCACCTTCTGAAACAAGAATTTCTGGCCCCGGAGGGATAATATCAACCACTTGACGTCCATCCTCCGCTATGGTTATTTCGTATCCCCCCTTTTCTTTTCGTAGGATTTTGCTTACTATACCTGATGCTGTAGCATTATAAACTGTATTGTTACTCTTGCTCCCGTCAGGATAAATTTGGCCCCTTCCTCTGTTTCCGCCTACGTATATAGGATATTTTAAGAAGTGAATGTCTTTCTTAGTAGCGGGGTCGGGGGAAAGAATAGGAAAGGTGATTTCACTATATTTCTGACCAGGAACAGGGCCTATGACAAGAATATTTTTTTTGTTGGGGCGATAGCTCTGAAAAGACAGATTGCCCATCTTTTCTTTTATCTCGGGGGAAATACGATCGGGGGGCGCTAATTCAAAACCCTCTGGTAAAATAAGAACCGCCCCCACATTCAAACCCCCTTTTTTACCACTAGCAAGAACTTGTTTCACTTGCATATCATAAGGAATTCGAACAACTGCTTCAAATACAGTATCGGGAAGTACCGTTTGCGGTACCTCAATATCCACTGGTTTATTAGCTAAATGGCAATTGGCGCATACAATACGTCCAGTCGCTTCTCGTGGATTTTCATAACCCTGCTGTGCAAAAATGGGATATGCATTTGAAATGGATGTACGAGTTATTATATATATCATTAGCGATATGGAAATAGATCGAGTAATCTGTTCCTTTATCCAAGAAAAAGTATTTCTAGTTTGCATGGTCCAACCATTGATCCCGAAAATTTCTACAATAAATTGGGGTAGGTTACTAATGGAGTTTCCTATCCACGATTCTGTTATTTACTGGAATAAATTGACTGGATTAATATATAGGAATATAGGATGAATCCCCGGGATGGGTAGAAATCTAAAGCGATTTTCAATGCTTTGCTTATGTACAACTGCAAAGTAAGAAACATTCTAATTGGATTAGGTAGATAATTTTTCAGTCATTCATTGAATGATAAATCACTACAAGTGACGGAGATACGCGATTTAAATAACGGAAAATCCAATATTTTAAAATTGTATCTAGAATGACTGGAAAAGTGGAAACAAGGCCAGATATAATTTGCTCATTATGAACAAATCCAAAATCCTTGTAGACAAAGCCAATCAGCAGTTCCCAACCATGGGGCGAATGAAATCCGATACATAAATCAGTTAATAAAAGAAGAGAAAAAGCTTTTATTGTGTCACTTAAGTTATATAGGAATTCCTGAACCCAAGAGTTAAGAATAACAAGTTCTTTATTACCCAAAATAGAATAAACGCTTAGAATAATGAAACAGATTATATTTGTCGAGAAGTGCAAAATTGTATGAATACGACCCTCGTTGTGTATCTTGATTAATTGGATTGTTTCTTTGTGAATTCCTATACGAAGGTTTTGTAGATGTGTCTCCGAGTATTCCTTGATCATTTCCTCTAAGAAGAGGAGTTCCTCCAATTCTCTGAATTTTTCTAGAATACTCTTTTCTTCAATATCATTCAAAAAAATTTCGGATTGCCTAGTATTCCACCAATAAGTAACCCAAGATTCCATACTTTTTTGAAATGAGAGAGAAATCCACCAGGGCAAAAATACTATAGATGCAAGATATAAAAGAGGAGTGAATGCTTTCTTTTTTTCCATTTTTTCGTCTGTGAATTGTTAATGAACCCATCTAATTCGTCGACTCTATGTAATTGTGAAAATTGAGTGGCAAAAAACGACAGAAATTTGCTAGTTATTTTTTATTCTTATTATAAGAGATCCAATTTTTTGGTCATTAAGGAGCACAAAAAATATAAAAAGAAGCTTCAAAAAATTACAAGATATGATCTATCTGAAGTCTCAATTACAACAATTAAAAAGGGAGGGAATTTCCTTATTTCAAAATGGTTGATTATGAGATATTGGATTTGTTTCTTTTTGAATTGGGTTGTGTATATTTCGATACATATAAAAGATCCCCAAAAGAGTTTTTTTATACTTATTCCATATATGTCTGCTTTGACTCGAATGAATGTTTTGAAGAAACCTCAATTAAGTTATAAGTTATGGTATAGAAAAAGAGGATTCTTGCGTTTTTTGCTCTCCTGCTGAGAAAGCATTCATTTCTCGGCTTCATTTATTAAAAAACTTCAATTGGTACACGCAAGAAATAGGCCAATTCAGCAGCTTTTTGTTCCATTTCCCGTGGAGTAAAATTCTCATCAGTACGAGTCAATGGAATGGCTCCCTGGCCTCTGATATCCATATAAAGGACACGACGAGCAAAAATACCCTCTTTAACTTCTATTCTGACGGACTGAATATCTTTTATAAGAAATCGGAGGAAGACCCGACGATTTTTTCCAGGAAATCCCCAACGAAAGATACACACTATTCCATCTTTTCTATCAAATCGATCATAACCACTACCTACATTCCACGAAATTGTGCACCACAAATAGGAGCTAATAAAAAGACCCGCGATCCCATAGAAAGACATCACAATTCCTTGTGGAAAAAAAACTATTTCCTGAGACGGAAATAAAGATATCAAATTTCTACCAAGATAACTCGAGGTTCCAACCAACAAGAATCCTAATGAACCTAAAAAAAGGATAACAGCCCAGCAGAAATTACTTGTTTTTCGAGCCCCCGTTATAGGTTCTATCCATATATGTTCTGATCGACAACTCATACTTGATCCAGTTGCTTTTTTTGGAATTGAGAGAATACCCCAAATGAATTTGACTTTAGTCCGTTTGTTTCCGAAGTAACTCGCATCAACTAGCACTAGGTTGATGTGAACCTTTAGGAGTAATTCATTAAATTGGTTAGATCTAAACTAATAACATACCCTTCGTATGATCTCACTAAAGATAGCCACATGTATATAGATAGACCAACTTTACAGTTCAGCCATCCGCCGAGTTGGGTCTATTTGAAAATAGCTAGAATATAGCATTTTTGGGAGATTTTCGGCGGAAGCCGCTTATACCAAATATACCAATATACCAAATATACAAAATTTTGCTAAATGGATATCCGTGTTATGATACAAGCGTTAGTTTTGAAAAAACAAAATAGATGAGATTTTGTGCCCTCGCCTCTAAACAATTTTGTTTTTTTGAATATGAAGAAATAAAGAAGCTATTGCGATTGCCGGAAATACTAGGCCTACTAAAGGGACCAAAACAGAGGGAAAGGTAAGATTTGTCATAGAATGGGTACCTCGATTTACTATTTGTACCTGTTATTATTATTTAGATTTTATATTTTATAATATAAAGATATCTTATTATATATAAAGTATAAAGATATCTTATTATAATTTGATATTGATAATTCTAAATAAATAAAAATATCTTATTATTTTATAAAATTTTATTTTATAATATAAAGAAGATATAAAGATATCTTATTAGAATTTGAAAATTCTAAATTGGAATTATTATTAAATTGGAATTATTATTACTTATTATCTAATCTATCTAATCTAATATTAATAAATATAGATATAAGTATCTAGCTAAGTGAGTTATAGAATGTAGTTTTTCATCTTTCTATATGAAAGATTTGAAAGGATATGGATGAGATATTTTTTTCTTCATTTTTTTGCTCTTGTCTTCGAATTTCATTTACTAAGCAAAAACTCTCTTAAAAATGAATTAGATTCTATTTATTTAGATTCTATTTATATTGAATATTGAAGGGTTTGTTAGAATCCCATCCAGCAGGGATTCTTAGTCAAAATAGGATTATCGTAATAGAAAGATAAAAAATTCTATATTTTCTATATTTTAATTATATATGACGAGAAGAAGATATTTTTTTATTTGCCTAATTCACGAAAATAAGAATTTCCTCTTTTATCTTGTTGATAGAGACCTTGATCAATAATCAGGAATATAGAAAAAGGGGCGGATTTTCTATTTTCTGTGACTTTTGCTTCTTTGATACAATTAGATCTTATGTCAACAAAGAACCCCATTCGTCTAATTTTGACTTGGATTCCGATATACTAATTACTTGTTTGCTCAAAATAATTGAACTTAATGTTCTAATTTTGATTCAAAGGAAAGAAAGTGTGGAGTTCAAATAACTCACTCAGAACGCTTTTTAAAGGATTACGTGGTACGATTAGATCGAATAAGCCCTTCTGGAATAAATACTCAGCCGCTTGTGAACCTTCGGGTACTGTTTTATTCAATGTTTGTTCAATTACTCTTTTACCCGCAAAGGCAATGTAGGCATTGGGTTCGGCAATAATAATATCCCCCAACATACCAAAACTAGCTGTCACCCCACCAGTAGTAGGAGATGTAAGGATTGGTACATAGAATAACTTTTTATTTGATTGATAATCATATAAAGCAGAAGATATTTTAGCCATTTGCATCAAGCTCAAACTTCCTTCTTGCATGCGTGCTCCTCCGGAAGCACACACTATAATAAGAGGTAGAAATTCTTTAGTAGCGTATTCAATCAAACGGGTAATTTTCTCACCGACTACGGATCCCATACTACCCCCCATAAACTGAAAATCCATAACCCCAATTGCTACGGTAATACCGTTTAATTGCCCTATGCCTGTTTGAACAGCCTCGGTTAATCCTGTCTTTCTTTGATAAGAATCGATACGATTTT